CGGACGGTAGTAAAAAGTCATAGCAAATCCTGTAGCTACTTGTACTAAAAAACAGGTAAGTGTAATTCCTCCTAAACAATAAAATATGTTGACATGGGGAGGAACGTATTTACTAGTTATATCATCTGCAATCGCCTGAATCTCGAGACGTTCTTCGAACCAATCATACACTTTATTGAGATAGGTAAACCAAGAGGACTCCCCCTCCGAGAACCGTATAGGAGAATTTCATCTCGTACAGCTCAAGCAAAAACACACAAAGGCTGATTGCAACGGGTATGTAATAGAAAGTTAAAAACTTCTTCCTTTCTTTTTTGATTCAATCTTCTTTGACGAGACGAAAGAATAAACAAATTCGACAACTTTTCTTTATGGTGATAGTGCCCAAACATCAAGTTAGCTCATTTGTTTTTATGGTGATCGTTAAAGGCCTCTTGAATTCTCTCGTTCCCTATTTCTTTTTCTTTTATTATTATTTTGATTTGTATGTAATTCGGCTTTTTTTTTTTGCTAGGAATTCTCTTGTTAAGACCCTATGAATTAATTAAAACCTCAGATTCATACTACACCCCCGATGATTAGGATTCTCAAGAAAAACGAAAAGTTTAGACCAAAGCTTCTCTGAGTAAGAACCGTTGGATCATCACTTATTTAATGAATCGATAATGGATATCGATAATATAATAATGACTCAAAATCAAAAGCAAAGAAAGGTTTGTCCTTTGCTTAAAATAAGCATAAACAGGAGTTTCAAAGAAGAAAAATCTTTGAATTTCTAATTTGCTAACTTATTATTCTTTGAAAATGGTTTTGAGGCCGGCCACGGGGTCTAACTATTCAATATAAATCATAGTTCCACTATTTAATGATTTATTTCATATATTTCGTGTTTCAAATACTAGAATAAATATCCGACGAGGTAAAAATCTATCTTTATCAAGATGACAGATCGGTTCTCTGTACTAGCACTAGGATCAATTCTAACAAGTCACACACTCATATTCCGGAAATACAGAAACAAAAAAATTCCGCGGTCGAACTACCAAAATAGAATGGGGTAGAAATCTGAACCCTAAATTAGTCACTTTATATTGAAAAGCCGGGACTTAATGATTCTTGTGGATCTAATTCATTGAAATTCCGTCCAGTAAAACGGAAGAATTATAAATCTCCAAAATAATAGATAAGAATATTGCAAAAAGAGCCATTGCGACACCCATCAAAGGAGTAGTTCCCCATCCAGGAGCTACTTTACCATATTCCGAATTCAAGGGTTTCAACAACACCCCTATACCTGTTTGTTTTGGACGTGCTTTTGAACTCTCCTCAACGGTTTGTGTAGCCATAAATCTTATTGTAGTAATTGAGATCTGTTGACTTTGTATACTATTCTGTTGTAAATAAACAATCTTATCATAGATTCATTGTGATCTTGAAATTCTATAATAATGGAAACAGCAACCCTAGTCGCCATCTCTGTATCTGGTTTACTTGTAAGTTTTACTGGGTACGCCTTATATACCGCTTTTGGGCAACCCGCTCAACAATTACGAGATCCATTCGAGGAACACGGAGACTAATTGAAGTAATGAGCCTCCACAGTTTGGGAGGCTCATTACTTCAATTGAAATAATGAAAAATCATTTCTTAGTTGGAACTTTTGGTGGTTCTCGAAAAAAGATAGCGAAAAAAATAATCCCTAGAGTCGAGACTAAGAGGAATGTATAAACCAATGCTTCCATAGGTTCGATCGTGGTTTACAATTATAACTTTCATACCTGTTTATTTTGAATCATCTCCCGGATAAAGAAAAAACAAGAGTCAAAGAAATGGCAGTGATTCAAATTAGGATTTCTCTAATACCTTAGGTAAAAAAAGTAAAAAAGAAATCAAAGAATCAAAAGATATCCCAGCAATGTTGTATCAGACGGCTTGTTTTCTTGTAGTCGGATCTCCTAGTTTTTGGAATACTCCAAATTCGACTTGCGAATCCAAATCTGGGTCAATACCCGCAAAAACATCTCTAAACAGGGTTCTAGCACCATGCCAAATGTGTCCGAAGAAGAAGAGCAGAGCAAACGACGCATGTCCAAAAGTAAACCACCCTCTTGGACTGCTACGAAAAACACCATCAGATTTCAAAGTAGCACGATCTAATTCAAAAATTTCACCCAATTGAGCGCGTCTAGCATATTTTTTCACAGTAGCGGGATCGCTGTAACTGACTCCGTTAAGTTCACCGCCATAGAACTCAACAGTTACACCTACTTGTTCAACACTATACTTCGATTCTGCCCTTCTAAAAGGAACGTCGGCTCTAACAATTCCGTCTCCATCTACCAAAACAACTGGAAATGTTTCAAAAAAGGTAGGCATACGACGGACAAAAAGTTCACGTCCTTCTTTATCTCTAAAGATGGGGTGTCCTAACCATCCAACAGCTATTCCATCCCCACTGTCCATTGAGCCTGCTCTGAATAATCCCCCTTTTGCCGGATTATTGCCGATGTAATCATAAAAAGCTAATTTTTCAGGAATTTTAGACCAAGCTTCTGTTAAACTTTGATTTTCAGCTAGCCCAGCACTGACTCTTCGATATATTTCTTGCTGGAAGTATCCCTGATCCCATTGATAACGAGTAGGACCAAATAATTCGATTGGGGTAGTTGCAGAACCATACCACATAGTTCCCGCAACAACAAAAGCAGCAAAAAAGACAGCAGCGATACTACTGGAAAGGACAGTTTCAATATTACCCATACGTAATCCTTTGTATAAACGTTGGGGCGGACGAACACTAAGATGGAATAGGCCCGCTAATATGCCCAAAGTACCTGCTGCAATATGATGAGAGGCTATTCCTCCCGGAACAAAAGGATCAAAACCTTCCACGCCCCATGCTGGGTTTACAGATTGTACTTTTCCAGTTAATCCATAAGGATCGGACACCCATATTCCAGGACCATACAAACCTGTTACATGAAATACGCCAAAACCAAAGCACGCCACCCCTGAAAGAAATAAATGAATTCCAAAGATCTTGGGCAAATCCAAAGAAGGTTTTCCTGTACGTTCATCAGAAAATATTTCTAGATCCCAATATACCCAATGCCAAATAGCTGCCAAGAAGCACAACCCCGAAAACAGAATATGTGCCCCGGCCACTCCTTCGTAACTCCAAATACCCGGATTCGTTACAGTTCCTCCTGTAATACTCCAACCGCCCCATGAATTAGTTATTCCTAAACGAGTCATGAAGGGTATAACAAACATACCTTGTCTCCACATTGGATCAAGAACGGGGTCAGAAGGATCAAAAACTGCTAATTCATATAACGCCATTGAACCGGCCCAACCAGCAACCAGAGCCGTATGCATTATATGGACAGAAAGCAACCGACCAGGATCATTCAATACGACGGTATGAACACGATACCAAGGCAAACCCATGGAAATACCCCTTTATAAAAAATAGACACTATGTAACTTTATTGCATTGGAAATAGGAACAAAGAGAAGCAGATCTATTCTATACCCGATAAGTATCAATACGCAATGGGTGGTTGAACCCATTTTGTATGAGCAAATGGATCCCTACTTGTTCATCATTCGACGGGTCTATTTCTAATAATTTGTCTTTAGTCATTCTGACTTCCTTTATCAAAGAACTTCTCCAATCTATAGATAAAATATGATATGCTAAAGACCAATATTATGAGGACAATAAACTAAAATTATGAGGACAATAAACTAAACCCACTATTACGTTTCCACATCAAAGTAAAATAGAGTACTTCATTTTTTTTTTTTTCATTTAATGCCTATTGGTGTTCCAAAAGTACCTTTTCGAAGTCCTGGAGAGGAAGATGCATCTTGGGTTGACATATAGTGCGACTTGTCAGATATATTGGGTCATATGGGATTTCCCCATTCTCTCCCCCGATCGAGATATCCTCTGATTCGCCCAAGAAAGATTATCAAAAAAATTGGAGCGTGAAGTGAAATTAGATCCATTTTAGGGGAATCCAGATTAATATTATCAATTAGAATAATTTATGGTTGACTTGGTTGGACCAATCAAATTATCCAGGCTCCGTTTAGAAAAAACCAACTTAGTAATATACCAACGATTGCTGCTTCTATTTCCAATTCTAAATTTTGTATTACTATATTATATATTTGACTAGGTTATTGATACTTCATTAGAAATTCTCTTTTTTTCCTATACTAAAAAATAGGAATGATCCCTGTTAATCAATTGAGTAAAACAGGATGAATGCGTCGAAAATTTGGCCGAAGACATGAAATCAATTGAACAAGAATTTGTAGCAAAAAGAAGTGGTAGTAGGTACATTTGTCCTATATGTGCAAATCACAATCGGACCTATCTTTACCTGGAGTAGAGCATAAACCTAAAAGAATTCAAGAGGCCCATTCAGGAACAAGAAAATGACATCGTGATTGGGAGTGGATCTCGATGAAAGAATACATCAATTGAGAAGTTAATTCAACGAGTTTAATGAATTTTTTTTATATTATATATTAGAGTGAAATTCTAGTGAAAGGGTTACAAACTTTTCTTTCTTACAATAAAAAATAGAAGAAAAAGCTCCTTCTAACGAAGGATTTTGCTTTTTAAAAAAGAGCAGGAGCCGGAATCTATACATTGAGTCTTTTTTTCACGATTCTTTTGACCCGTATGCATTAAAAGGTGCATGTACGGTTTCTAAGGGATGCAATTTTATCCTAATCAACCGACTTTATCGAGAAAGATTACTTTTTTTAGGCCAAGAGGTTGATAATGAGCTCTCCAATCAACTTATTGGTCTTATGGTATATCTCACTATAGAGGATCGTAACAGAGAGCTTTATGTGTTTATAAACTCTCCCGGTGGATGGGTAATGCCCGGAATAGCTGTTTATGATACCATGCAATTTGTGCCACCAGATGTGCATACAATATGCATGGGATTAGCCGCTTCAATGGGATCCTTTGTCCTGGTCGGGGGAGAAATTACCAAACGTCTAGCATTCCCTCACGCTTGGCGCCAATGAGTTTTTTATTTGAGAGAAAAAGAAGTCTATGCCTTCGCCATATGAAATAAGAATCTTGAGTAATAATAGCATGGCACTTCGAATTCGATATGATCCATTTTTTCTCAAAACATTAAATTATGTATCGAAAGAGTAGTATGAAATACTAAGTATTTCCGATTTGATCTATCGGAATCTCAGTGTCACAAACTTTTTTCACACCGAAAAGCTCTGAATAATATTTCTATTTATGTTATGAAACAGTTTTCCGTATTTTATTTGATCGGATCAAAAAGAAACTTTGGGATTGCTGAATCACAGACGAAATAAATATATAAAGCAACGGAACCATCATAGTATTTTGAACTCCTCCAAAAAGAAGGGTGGTAATTGGATCTTTTTTTTCTATCTGGATATGATAAATCCTATTTTATCTTTGATAGGAAATTCCATTCGTGAGCCGTATGCAATACGCAAAAGATGCCTGTACGGTTCTATTTTTTCTTGTTAGTCTCTTTCTCTTTACCCCATTCTGCGAAACCTTTTTGTATGTTATATATCACCAGGGTAATGATCCATCAACCTGCGAGTTCTTTTTATGAGTCCCAAACGGGAGAATTTATCCTGGAAGCGGAAGAACTACTGAACCTGCGCGAAACCATCACAATGGTTTATGTCCAAAGAACAGGTAAACCTTTTTGGGTTGTATCCGAAGACATGGAACGGGATGTTTTTATGTCAGCAACAGAAGCCCAAGCTCACGGAATTGTGGATCTTGTAGCAGTTGAATGAAAATATCAAGGATTTCGCATAAATCCGCGATTTGATTGAGATTTTATTTATCGTCTTACCCAGTTTAATATTCTTTAATATTCTCTAAAATAGAAAGAATTCATAAGCATCCGGTTAGGAGCGATCTAAACCAGCTCAGTCTGTATACGATTCAGCATGCCAACTATTAAACAACTTATTAGAAACACAAGACAGCCAATCCGAAATGTTACGAAATCCCCCGCTCTTAGGGGATGTCCTCAGCGCCGAGGAACATGTACTAGGGTGTATGTGCGACTCGTTCAGATCATGGGCTGGAACAAAAGAAAGGAACCAATAACAACCAGTAGCAATCCGTATGAATGATCAGTACCAATAAATAGAATAAAATGGAATTTTTCCATTCACTGGCTAAAATCTATTCTAATTATACCCCCTATTGCGTATGAAATTTATGGTTTCCGTTGGTGAAAATCCAATAAGCTGAGAAACAATTCCCCATTGGTAACAAATGGTTATTCATTAAGCGGGGGAAATCCTATTTAAGAAGAAGAAATTTTATACTTCCAAGAACGGCCTAACAGGATCAGCTACCTAGCTAACCTTCCGAATTAAATACCGTTACTGTATAGGTAGATCTCATTGTGAAAGACCTATTACTGGATAATTCATGGGTAGAGCCACACAACGGTGTGAACTGTACAAGTTACCAAAAAAATGAGATTCATTAAATGAAGGAAGGGGCTCCGGTGTATAGAGAGGACCTCACCGTTTAAGAAGTAACCATAGAAACGATGGAACCACTCTATTCTTTTTCTATTTACTCTATATATATATCTATTTGACTATGTTATTGATACTAGATATCAATCAATTTCTTATTTTTAGACAGTTCACTTCGAAATAAGAAAAAAGTTGTGGTTGGGAAGGTTATAGTAGCAAAAGTCATTGGAATTTTTATTTTATATATCCGAAGAATCCGTTTTGTTATAAATAAATCAGTAAGGGGAAAAAGAATAACTGACAGACAGCAACTCAATTAGTTATTCATCAAAGTTTCATTTATTCAATGACTAGAATTAGACGAGGATATATAGCTCGAAGACGTAGAACAAAAATTCGTTTATTTGCATCAAGTTTTCGGGGGGCTCATTCAAGACTTACTCGAACTATTACTCAACAGAAAATACGAGCTTTAATTTCGGCTCATCGCGATCGAGATAGGAAAAAGAGAAATTTTCGTCGTTTGTGGATTACTCGGATAAATGCAGTAATTCGCGAGAAAGGGGTATCCTATAGTTATAGTAGACTAATAAATGATCTGTACAAAAGTCAATTGCTTTTAAATCGTAAAATACTTGCACAAATAGCTATATTAAATAGGAATTGTCTGTATATGATTTCCAATGAAATCTTGGATCCATTGGAATAATTTGAATGGAATTCCCCGGAGTTGATTCTCCGGGAAAGTAGAGTATAAAATAAGATTAAGATAAAGTTGTCAAAATGAACAAAGGAATTCAATATTCTTCTTCCCCGATGCTTTTTTGATTATGACACAAGAATCTAATTTGGATTATCGTATTTTTCGAACAAAACACCAACCTAGTTTGAGTTCAAATTGGAATTTAGATTCGATTGAAAAGTAAGCTAAGCCTATTTATTTCTGGTTCTAAGACCTATTGTTTGAGCAGTCGACTCAGTTTTTTCAAACTGTTTCTCGTTATTAAGAAAAGGTAACAAAGATAAAATACGAGCTTGTTTTATAGCAATAGTAATTAATCGTTGTTGTTTCAAGGTCAATTTATTTACACGTCTTGACAATATTTTTCCTTGTTCACTAATAAATCGACTAATTAAACTCATGTTTCTATAATCAATTCGATCCCCCGATTGGATCGGGGGCAAACGCCTACGAAAAGGTCGCTTCGATTTAAGAAGGGGTCGCTTGGATTTATCCATGGTTTGTTTATTCCTTTTCCCGAAATCCTATTTTGGTCGGATTAAAAATGAATTCGAATTAAAAAATAGGATTAGGTTTGTTTATATATAGGTTTATTTAGATTCGAATCTCTATTTATATATTATAATATGTCATTTTTACTGTTCCGTTTATTTTTTTATCTCCCCATGAGTCGTATGTTTGGAACAATAGGGGCAGAATTTTATCAATTCCAATCGACTAGGTGTATTGTGCCGATTCTTTTGTGTAATATATCTGGAAATACCCCTTGAGTCTTTATTAACACTGTTTTGAACACAACTGATACATTCCAAAATAATCGTTACTCGTACATTTTGACTCTTGGTCATGAAACTCCTTTTGATTTTTGATACATTTAACTCTTCTATTTCTATATTTTTTATCTAAAGTAAAGAAAAAAAAGAAAAAATTAGAACGAAACCAAATTATGAAAGATTTCGCTGCAATCAATAGATAGTAATTAATAAGTAATACAATTAACCATATTTCGAATCTAATTGTATTTGATTTAGTTAAGGATCTTGTATGATACTCTTGCCCTAGACTGGCATTTCCTTTTCTTTTTTCACTCTATTAATTTGATTCAAACCTTAACCCTATTTTAGTTGTGATGGAATCGACTTTTATTCTTTCTCTTTCATCCCTTCTTGGAATTAGAAAAAGGGAAAAAAGAGAAAAAAGGGGGTGAGATGTAGTTTCGGATATTGAATTGTATCTCTAATCTTATTCAACCCCTCCCATGTCAATAACTAGAATGAAAAAAAAGGAAATGTCAGCGCATCTGGGAATAAACGATTGATCTCTATCAATAGACCTGCTAAAGATCCGAACCATATAGTACTTAGTACCGGTGCCACAGATAAATATGTTTTTAGATCTCGCATTGAAAATCCTCCTTCTTTATTGTATTGTAATACATCAGGGTAATACATATATGATCAGATACATAGATAGTTGCAGTTAAGGATTAAGGACCACTTGTATTTGTACGCGGAATCCCTAATTCAAATTAAAATGGATAACAATTCCGTAGAAAATATTTGTCGTTAAAAAAAAAAACGAAAAGTCCTGAGCATTTAGAAAAAATATTTATTTTCCTTTTTTTTATTATATGTGGTATATGATATGAGACCAAAAAGAAATACGAAAGAACAAGATAAATGAATATATCAATGAAAAAAATGATATGGAAAACAAGGCAGGAATTCTCTAAAATGACACTGTAGACCAATTGAAAGGGATGTAGCGCAGCTTGGTAGCGCGTTTGTTTTGGGTACAAAATGTCACAGGTTCAAATCCTGTCATCCCTACCTCTCCTCTGAGCAGTAACAAGGGATCAATTGAGACCGATTAAGATAAAATTGGACATCCATAATCTTTCATTATCTTTCATTTTTTCATACTATAAATGAAAGATTATGGATGTAAGATGTATTAGGGTTAAAAAAAAGAAATCTTACTATGATAAGAAAGCGCTCTTAGTTCAGTTCGGTAGAACGTGGGTCTCCAAAACCCAATGTCGTAGGTTCAAGTCCTACAGAGCGTGATTCCGTTTTTGTTAGGTTAAATTAATTACGCTGAAAAAGCTCCACTAACGCAAGCAGCTATCTGAATTTGATATCCTGTGGATTAAAGAAAAGGGGCGGGTCAAGAGATATTAATTAATCAAAAGTCCAACTGATCACCACGTTTGTATTGTAAAAATGCAGTTACGAATAATCCAGCTAAAGTAATAGGAATTAAACCCAAGACAATTCCAAAAAGAGAAACTTCAATCATTTTTTTTATTTGATTTGAAAGGGAAAAAGAGAGGTAATATCTATCTCTAAATATTAATCGGAATTACCCGTGAATCTCAATGACTAATAATCAGCAATTGATAAGTTAAGAAACTATATAATACATGGAATCCTACAGAAAGAGTTCCTTTTTGAATTCTTCATTCAATTAATTTCAAATAAGTCGTATCTTGCTCAGCCCAATAAAAAGGCCTGAAGTTATAGTTAAAGCTGCTAGTAAAAAACCGAAATAACCCGTTATAGTAAGCATAAAAGACCTAAATTAAATCAAATCGATTTTTTTATACATATGTATAGAAAGCATTTACCTAAATTTACCTTTTTGATTGAAAGTTTTTGAGTCATCAATCATTAACAATAACAAGGGTAGAGTGACAGAGATAGACTAAGAAATTGATTCATCATCTGTGAC